GAGGTATTTCTGTGAATCCCCAAAATGGGACGATACCAGAAAGAATTTTGATTCAAACATTAATTGGTCGTGTATTAGCAGACGATATATATATGGGCCCGCGGTGCATTGCCGCGAGAAATCAGGATATTGGGATTGGACTTATCAATCAGTTGATAACCTTTCGAGTCCAACCAATATCTATTCGAACTCCCTTTACCTGTAGAAGTACATCTTGGATCTGTCGATTATGCTATGGCCGAAGTCCTACTCACGGTGACCTGGTCGAATTGGGAGAAGCTGTAGGTATTATTGCGGGACAATCCATTGGAGAACCCGGTACTCAACTAACATTAAGAACTTTTCATACAGGCGGAGTATTCACGGGGGGTACTGCAGAACATGTACGAGCCTCTTCTAATGGAAAAATAAGATTCAATGAGGATTTGGTTCATCCCACACGTACACGTCACGGCCATCCTGCCTTTCTATGTTATATAGACTTGGCTGTCACTATTGAGAGTGAAGATACTATACATAATGTGAATATTCCACCAAAAAGTTTTCTTTTAGTTCAAAATGATCAATATGTAGAATCAGAACAAGTGATTGCTGAAATTCGCGCGGGAGCATCCACTTTGAATTTTAAAGAAAAGGTTCGAAAACATATTTATTCTGACTCAGAGGGAGAAATGCATTGGAGTACCGACGTGGACCATGCACCTGAATTTACATACGGTAATGTTCATCTCTTACCAAAAACAAGTCATTTATGGATATTAGCAGGAAGGCCGCACAAACCCGCCGTGGCCCCGCGTTCGCTCCACAAGGATCAAGATCAAACGAACGCCTATTTTCTTTCTGTCGAACAAAGGTATATTTCGAACTCTTCAGTTAGCAATGCTCACACGAGACACCCATTTTTTAGTTCGGATCTTTCTAATAACAAAGGGGATAGGATTCGTGATTATTCGGAACTTAATCGAATCGTAAGAACTGGGCATTCTAATCTCATATATCCTGCCAAAAATTCCGATTTCTTGGCAAAGAGGCGAAGAAAGAGATTCATCATTCCATTTCAACCAATTCAAGAACGAGAGAAAGAATTCATGCCCCCTTCAGGTATCTCGATTGAAATCCCCATAAATGGTAGTTTCCGTAGAAATAGTATTCTTGCCTATTTTGATGATCCTAGATACCGAAGAGAGAGTTCGGGAATTACAAAATATGGGACTATAGAGGCGCATTCAATCATAAAAAAAGAGGGTTTGATTGAATATCGAGGGGTCAAAGAACTTAGAGCAAAATACCAAATGCAAGTAGATCGGTTTTTTTTCATTCCTGAGGAAGTACATATCTTACCACGAGCTTCTTCCATAATGGTACAGAACAATAGTATCATTGGAGTAGATACACAAATCACTTTAAATACAAGAAGCCGGGTAGGCGGGTTGGTCCGAGTAGAGAAGAAAAAAAAAAAGATTGAACTAAAAATCTTTTCGGGAAATATCCATTTTCCCGGAAAAACAGATAAAATATCGCGACACAGGGGCATTTTGATACCGCCGGAAAGGGGACAAACAAATTCCAAGGAATCGGAAAAATGTAAAAATTGGATCTATGTCCAACGAATCACACCTACTAAGAAAAGGTCTTTTGTTTTGGTTCGACCCGTAGTCACATATGAAATAACGGACGGTATAAGTTTATCAACACTTTTTCCTCAGGATCTGTTGCAGGAAAGGGATCAGGTGCAACTTCGGGTTGTCAATTATATCCTTTATGGAAATGGCAAGCCTATTCAGGGAATTTCTGACACAAGTATTCAATTAGTTCGGACTTGTTTAGTATTGAATTGGGACCAAGAAAAAAAAAGTTCTTCTGTAGAAGAGGCGCGCGCCTCTTTTGTTGAAGTAAAGATAAATGGTATGATTCGAAATTTCCTAAGAATCGATTTAGTGAAATCCACTATTTCGTATGCCGGAAAAAGGAATGATCCATCAGGTTCAGGATTGCTTTCTGATAATGGATTAGATCGTATGAATCCATTTTTTTCCAGTTACTCAAAAGCAAGGCTTCAACAATCATTTAGCCAAAACCATGAAACTGTTCGTACGTTGTTGAATAGAACGAAGGAATGCCAATCCTTTCTCATTTTGTCATCAGCCAATTGCTTTCGAATGGGTCCATTCAAGGGTCTAAAATCTTACAAAGAATCCGAGCCCATAAGAAAAATTAGGAATTCGCCGGGCCCTTTTGGAACAGCCCTTCAAATTGCTAATTTTTCTTCATTTTACCGTTTAATAACTAAGAATCAGATCTTGATAACTAACTATTTGCAACTTGACAATTTAAAACAAACTTTTCGAGTAATGAAATATTATTTAATCGATGAAAATAGGAATATTTATAATCCCGATCCAGTAAGTAGCATTATTTTGAATCCGTTTAAATTGAATTGGTATTGGCTTCATCAAAATTCTTGTGAAGAGACCCCCACAAAAATAAGTCTTGGACAATT